TAGATTTACCAGAATTTTTATAATCAATCTACTTCCGGATCAACTCATGGGAGAGAACCAAGATACTTTAATTTCTTATATTTTCGCAAACACGATCATACATTATGTATAATACACACTAAGTCGAATTTATGAATATTCTAATTTGTATGGTTAATACTACTTATCATTCATACTACTTATTCAACAAATTCGATTGATTGATACGAGTTGATTTTCTATTACGATAAATTGACGAAACAATAGCTGGTCCAATGGCGGCTTCAGCGGCTGCAATGGCTATAACAAAAATGGAAAAAATATTTCCTTTTAATTGGCGACTATCAAAAAAATCAGAAAATGTTACAAAATTTATATTAACCGCATTTAGTATAAGTTCAAGACACATAAGAGCTCTAACCATATTTCGGCTGGTGATCAATCCATAGATACCGATAGAAAATAAGTAGGCACTCAAAACAAGTACATGTTCGAGCATCATTGACCAACTCCTTATCAATTTCGATTCATTTCAATATAATATGAACAATAATAGAAAGGATTGACTATAATATAAAAAGTACGGAATAAAGAAATATATTGGTAATAGATCGAATAAAAAAAAGTAAAAGAATTTCGATTTTAGATTTTAGACATAAACAATTTTAAATTCTAATTGAAGGTAAATAAATGTGATAACACAGAATGAAGTTTAATTTAGATTGCTGTTACCAATTTTAATTTTATAGATTTATTATTGACGCGCCACGGTAATTGCACCTATCAAAGCGGCTAAAAGAATTATTGAGATGAATTCAAATGGAAGAAAAAAATCTGTTGATAAATGAATTCCAATTTGTTGACTATTACTTATCAAATCGTGCTCTATAATCTGGTTTGATCTTGTAGTCCAAATAATCCCGTACCATGATGTATCCGTAATAGTAGTTATTAGTAAACCAAAAATACTTGTACAAATCAGCAAAGTAAACCCATTCCCAACGGTCCAAAGATTAAAATCTTTGTAATATTCTGAACCATTCATGAACATCACAGCAAATATGATTAAAACATTTATAGCTCCCACGTAAATAAGGAGTTGTGCGGCGGCTACAAAATATGAATTTGATAGAATATATAATAAGGATATACAAACAAGAACTAATCCCAGCGAAAAGGCAGAATAAATTGGGTTGGTAAGTAATACTACTCCTATACCTCCTAAGATAAGACCTAATCCCAGAAAGACTAAAAGAAAATCATGTATTGGTCCAGGCAAATCCATTTTATGTAAAATAAGAGATAAATAAATTGAAATGTTTTTCATGACCTTATTGAGACCAGACCAGAAAAAATTGTTGATGATTCGTAAGAAATTTCTAATTGAATTAAATCCTAAGGGGTGTGAATTAATGTGGGGTACAGTTATTGGACTAATTTTTTGTTTTATCTGAATAGAGTAGTTCGAATCCGAAACTATACATTTCGAAATAATGTCAGATATATTAATTAATGAATTTTCAATCCTTTCAATCCAAATTGAGACGTACTTTTTACCAACCAATCATATAGTTGAGATTTGTAGTTATTCAGACCAAACAAAATGAAAAAACTCATTTCTTTAATGAACCTTAGTGATTCAAAATTTTTCTTTAATCAAGGATTTACTTATTTTTTATTTGAGGAGAATTCAGAATTGTTCGAATTGTATAATCGTCAATTACTGACATTGGTAAACGACCTAGAGCAATTTGATTATAATTCAATTCGTGACGATCATAAGTAGAAAGCTCATATTCTTCAGTCATTGATAAACAATTTGTTGGACAATACTCAACACAGTTACCACAAAATATACAGATTCCGAAATCAATACTGTAATTAAGTAATTGTTTCTTGCGAATATCAGTTTCCAATTTCCAATCAACGACGGGCAGATCTATAGGACATACACGAACACATACTTCACAAGCAATACATTTATCAAATTCAAAATGGATTCGACCGCGGAAACGCTCCGCAGCGATTACCTTTTCATAAGGATATTGAATAGTTATGGGTAAACGATTTACGTGGGACAAGGTAATCATGAAACTTTGACCTATGTACCTTGCAGCTCGGACTGTTTGTTGACCATAATTCATGAACCCGGTTATCATAGGGAACATATCGTGAATATATATGAATAATTTTATGTTTGTTTATTTCTCTTGTTTCATCCAAGTTGAGAATATAGGATATCATGTTCTTTTACAGTGAAAAGAGTTGGGAAGAAGTTGTTAATAATAGATTACCGAGAGAAATAGGTAAAAGAAATTTCCATCCAAGATTCAATAGCTGGTCCATTCTTAGCCTAGGTAAAGTCCATCTTGTTGTGATAGGAATGAACAAGAACAAATAAGTTTTAGCTAATGTAATAAACATACCAATTGTGGGTTCAAAAACACCATATGTTTTATTTATTTCAAAAAAATCAAAAACAAATATGTACGGAATAGAGATATTCCAACCACCTAAGTAAAGAATTGTTACAAATAATGAAGAAACTAATAGGTTTAGATAGGAAGCAACGTAAAATAAACCAAATTTGATACCCGAGTATTCGGTTTGATACCCTGCTACTAATTCTTCTTCTGCTTCTGGTAAATCAAAGGGTAATCTTTCACATTCTGCTAGGGAAGAAATTAGAAAAATAATAAACCCTATAGGTTGACGCCACAAATTCCACCCCCAAAAACCATATTTTGATTGCGCCTCAACTATATCAACTGTACTTGAACTATTAGATAATCATAGTCGGCGATACCATCACTGTTACCGTCGCTATTCCAGAACCGTACATGAGATTTTCACCGCATACGGCTCCTTGAGGACCTTAAATAAATCTAAGGATCGGGTCAATTTTATTTTATCTTGATATATTTATAAGATGGATAAGGTCAAAATTTATCATTCGATCCCGAATTAGACCAATTTAATTCTGTCTGTTCTGCTTTAATAATTATATATAATTTTTAAAAATATAAAAATAAAGTACTTCTGAATTGATCTCATCCTTTATTTAATAATTTCAATAATTATTTCAATATTTTATTTTTTGAGTAATAACTTAATTCTTCAATCAAATACTCCTTGTAACTTGTAAAAATATAAATAACTCGTCCTTTTCACTTACGAAAAAGAATTATATATACATTAATTCATAAATTATGATACGAATTCTATCTATATAAATATGGATATAGAAAGGAAAGGATAAAAGTATACAGTAAAGAATAAAAAAGATCTTTTTTATTTTTTCGTTTCTATTCTTCTTTCTCTTTCTGAAAAAGGGGGGGACTTACAAAATAAAAAAAATAAATAAAGTAAAGGATTATTTCGTTTCCAATAGTGATTTATTTAATCGACGAATAGGAGCATACTCTGGATCGGAATCGTCGGGCGTACTGCCTGATCATTTCTACTAACGTAAAGCCCCAATTAATATTCTTTGTATATTATGCAGAAATATTCTTTTACATAATCTCCATTACTAATCCTTTGTGTATCTTGGTGTTTCTAACCATCCACTCGTTTTTGTTCAATCATCCGTTAAGGTAATACATGTATGAGAATACATACAAACGATAGTGAAAACTCAATATGGTTGATCTTTTGAACCCGCTTCAAGTCAGGATGACTAATCACCTAATCTTGGGGCAAACGCTTTCTTATACTTATGTTTATTTCCGCTCAACTCTTTAACTCTATATACATAGAAAATGAGACTCAATTTTTTTACTGCTTTTTTATATAAGCTGTTTTCTTTCACTCATATAACTATCTGATTTAGTTCATCCATCCAAATAATGAATAAAAGATGAAGATATTTACTCAATTCATTCCGCCCTTTTCCTAGAAAAGAAGAAATAGAGAACAATTTATGTCTTAACGAATCGCACGTAGAGATATTGATAACACACATAAAGTTAATGGTATTTCATAACTAATCGATTGAGCAGCAGCTCGTAGACCGCCTAAAAAAGAATATTTATTATTTGAACCATATCCTGACATAAGAAGGCCAATGGGAGCAATACTTGAAATGGCAATCCATAAAAAAACACCGATATTGAGATCCACTAAAACAAGGTGAGAACCAAAAGGAACTACCGAATAGCTTACTAAAATGGATATGACCGCAATGGATGGTCCGATACTGAATAAACGAGTTTCTCCTCTAGATGGAAAAAGATTTTCTTTGAAAAGTAGCTTTGCCCCATCTGCTAAAGCTTGAAGAACTCCCAAAGGTCCGGCGTATTCAGGTCCAATACGTTGTTGTATCCCTGCGGATATTTCTCTTTCTAACCATACAATTACTAGTACACCTATTGTGATTCCCAATACAGGAGTAAAAATAGGAATAAAGGCCCATATAATTCCATAGGTCTCTTTTAAAAATTCGAATCTAGAAAAAGAATTAATATCTTGTACTTCTGGTGTATGACTTATCATTTTAACGATCAACTTCTCCCATAATGATATCTATGCTACCTAGTATTGTCATAATATCGGCCAATTTCATTCTTTTAACTAACTGAGGAAGAATTTGCAAATTGATAAAACCCGGCGGGCGAATTTTCCATCTCCAAGGAAAACCACTCTGATCCCCTATCAAAAAAATTCCCAATTCTCCTTTTGGAGCTTCAACTCTCACATAGAGTTCTTGTTTCGGCAATTCAAATGTAGGAGAGGGTTTTTTACTAATAAATCGATAGTCAAAATCATTCCATTCTGGATTCCTTTCTCTATCAAAGTATCGGATTTCTAAATTCTCATATGGACCCCCTGGAATTCCTTCTAGAGCCTGTTGAATAATTTTTATAGATTCTGTCATTTCACCAATTCGGACTAGATAACGAGCTAATGAATCTCCTTCTTTTTGCCACTGTACTTCCCAATCAAATTCGTCGTAACATTCATAATGATCAACTTTACGAAGATCCCATTGTATTCCAGAAGCTCGCAGCATTGGTCCTGATAAACCCCAATTTATTACTTCCTCTCTACCAATAACGCCTACTCCCTCAACTCGTTCTAAAAAAATAGGATTTCGGGTAATAAGTTTTTGATATTCAGTAACTCCTATTAAAAAATAATCGCAAAAATCTAAACATTTATCTATCCAGCCGTGAGGTAAATCAGCCGCTACTCCTCCGATCCGAAAAAAATTATGCATCATTCTCATACCGGTGGCAGCTTCAAATAGATCATATACTAATTCTCTTTCTCTGAAAATATAGAAGAAAGGAGTCTGCGCCCCAATATCTGCCAGAAAAGGACCAAGCCATAACAGATGAGAAGCTATACGGCTCAACTCCAACATAATTGCTCTGATATAGCTGGCTCTTTTAGGCACTTGGATATTTCCCAACAACTCCGGTCCATTTATGGTTATTGCTTCTGTGAACATAGTAGCTAAATAATCCCAACGCGTTACATAAGGCAGATATTGTATAATTGTTCGGTTTTCCGCAATTTTTTCCATTCCTCGGTGTAAATAGCCTAATATTGGTTCACAGTCAATAACATCTTCACCATCGAGAGTAACGATGAGTCGAAGAACACCATGCATTGATGGGTGGTGGGGACCCATATTTACTATCATGAGGTCTTTTCTTGGAGCTGGTATATTCATAGGTTTTTCTTTTTCCTCGATTGATTCTTTCATGAATTACTGAAAAGCGAAAATAAGTTCATTAAAAAAAAAAAAAATCAAGATCTAATAAATCAAATAATTCAATAATTCAAAACGCTTCCTCAAATTCAAATTAACGCGTTTTTGATTCCCGAATATCTAACTGATTAATTAATTCTTTATAACGTATTCTATTGTTCTTTGACAAATAAGACAGCATCCTTTGGCGTTTTCCCAAAATTTTACGGAGGCCTCTCTGAGATAAATAGTCTTTTCTGTGCAATTCCAAATGTGAAGAAAGTTTTCGTATCCTATTAGTGAGGCTTAGTATTTGAAATGTAACAGACCCCCTGTTTTTTTCTTTTTCTTCGTGTGAAATAACCGAGATGAATGACTTTTTTATCATAAAATGAAATCTTCCCCCCCCACCGGCCCTTATTGCTTTGCTAGATATTTTTATTGATCAATAATAATAATGCTATTCATTTTTTTTTTTTTTAATTTGGCATACACAATACAATAATCTTAATTTTGTGAATAATTTCCAATTTTAAAATTGGATTCGAATAGGTAAACAAAAAGATAGTTGTCTGCACTCACAAAAGATAAAAAATTATATCTAAAATTTAAAAAGAAACTAAGAAGATTTTTGCATTATTTCTAGATATTGATATGTCATTAAATTAGTATCGTGTATCATAATGGAATAGAAAACAATATAGGTGTGCATCTATTTGTCTTCATATATGCAATATAGTACGGGAAATAAAATCAATCCGTATTTCACTTTTTTTCAGTACACGCTTAAGTTCATTTTTAAATTGCGGATACATATGTATCCTTACCATACTGAAACGACTGCCATTATTGGTATCAAACCAATAGCGATTCATACAAGCGAAATCTTCTAATCGATAATTAGGCCAAAGAAAGAACTTTAATCTAATTATATTATTTTGATTTATTTTGCTTTTATTCAAAACCGGACTCTTTACCTTATTTTCATTACAAAAAAATGCATTGCTAGGTATACCATTTCTATTCCTAGAATTGAAACAAATTAGAATTCTCAATTCTCTACGATGTCTAGGGGATAAAATAGTTTCAGGAACAAACAAATCATAATGATTTTTGTCTCGATTTTCAGTCATCTTTTGATGTTTTGAAATGAATTCATCAAAATTCTTCGTATCAACAAGGCCCTTTTCTCGATACCTTTGATTAATTGTGTGTTTACTTTTATGAACCAACGAAATACCTATAGTTTGATACATAATAAATTGTCCTTCATTTTTTCTAGACAGACGAACTGGTTCAATAAGTAATATTCCCTTTTTAATCAATTCTGTAAGAATGAAATTTTTCTGAATCATTAGAAGATCCAGATTTATTTCTCCCCTTTGAATAGAGGCTATAGTAATTTCTCTTAGGTTTATCGGTCTAAGCAGGGAACAATATACTTTGATGTTATCGATCATTTTTTTATTTAAAGAATCGTCCCATCTCAATTGAAAAAGCAAATACCTTTTTAGTAAGAAATCAAACTCCGCTTCCATGTTGGTCCTGGATTGTTTTTTATTTTTTTTCATCTTTGATACCGCATAATTTTCTTCAATATCTTTTTCTTGGTTTGAGAGAGTTGATTCAAAATCTGTTTTGATTCCGTATTCTTTTTCTACTTGATTTTGTTTTTCTAATTCAAGATATTTTTTTTCATTTGAAAATATTGATATAAAGATATCTCTTTTTTTCTTTCCAGTCGTTTTTTTATTTTTATTTCCACTGGCATTTTCATTTACATTAAGATTTAAAAGGAGAAATTTGATTGGTATGTACCATGGTTTAATCTTATACGAAGTATAAAGTATCAAAAATTCTGGGAAAAACCAAAGTTCGAGATTCGATATGGGACAACTTAGTATTTCTTCATTCATTCTCATCCAATCAAAAAGTTTTTTTTTGGATGGATTCATTTCTTGATTTTGATGAATCGTGGGATAAAAAAGATCTTTCTTGTCGATTTTATCAATTATTTGATAATTATTAGCCCTAGGTTTAGTATATTTATTACTGTTGGCGTCAGTATCCATATTGATCCAGGCCCTAATATCCATTTTCTTTCTAAGACAAAAATTGAGAATTATCCAATCGAAATTTTTTCTATCCGGATTGTTCTTTATATCTATAATATTATCTTCTACTAGATAATTATTGATAGGGATACCTACCAGCATATTAAATAATTTTCGTTTATGTTCGGTATAATTATAAAAAATCTCTTGGTTATTATTTACTTGTAATGGTAATCCATAAATAGATGAGTTTTTCTTATCTTCATAATTAATAAAATTATATGATAAAAGATCATATCTATATTTTTTTTTAACATTTTTTTTTTCGGAGTTAATTAATGGATTTTTTTCATATGAATCATATTTGTTTAAATGGTTATTTTGAGCTATAGAGTGTTGATTTACTATATTTATACCTTTTTGTGGTACTAATCTAGACTGAGATAAATTATTTTGATAATAACCCCTTAAGCAATTTTTCCATTGATTTATTTCATAATTGGGGATGTTCTTATGTCTTAATTCGGAATGAAATATTTTTTGTGTTCCAAGAAAATAATCCTTTATTTCATTCTTAAGAAAAAGAAAAGCTCCATTATATTGAAAGACAGATCTTAATCTTAACTTATATAAATTAAAAAAGTTAAAACCCCGGCTTTGTGATAATTTGTAAAAGACATATGCTTGTGACAAATAAGATAAATTACAAAAAGTTTCCAAGTTCTTATTATTAATATTAGAAAGTGACTCTTTTATAGTCGAAATAAACTGCGTTATCTTTTGATTTGTTTTATCAATTTTTTCTTGATTTCTTTCATTATTGTAAATATAGTTATTATAGGAACTGGTTTTATTAACAATTTTTTTTAATGATTCAAAAAAATAAAAAAAAAGTTGTGCATTTATTTTAGGAATATTACTGATAAATAAAAATATATTTCTATATATTCTTTCAATGAAAAATTTTATAAAATAATTTGATTTACGGATTAGTCGAACATTTCTTCTTTTTAATAGCTGCAAAATATTTTTTGGTGATTCCAATCTTTTATCATTATAACTCATTTTATTAGAACTAATATTTATATGTGGACTTAGAAATCCTTTTTTGTTGTCTTTTGAAATTTTTTGTATTTGATTTATGGTTGTGTTTGTTCTATTAGTTAGATCTTGTATTTTTTTTTTTGTTAATGAAAAAGTTGTCCAATTTGTAGATTGAATGTTAATGGACGGTTCATGAATTAGCTCGTTATCGATTATCAAATTTTTTTCTTTTTTGCTTTCACTCAATTCATATAGTTCTATTTCTCTTAATCCAACTAATAGAATTGGGTTCATTTTTGAAAGTTCTTTTATTATTTTTTTTAGAAATACAATATTTTTAATAACCCATTTTTTTCTTTCTTTTGAGACATTTAGAAATAATTTTGTTCTTTCTTTTAAAATTATTAGAATTCTAAAACATTTCTTTTTTAATTTTATAAGTCTTTTTTTGAGTTCTTTAAAAATAGGTTCAAAAAACGAAAGTTGTTTTCTGGGCGAACCAAAAGGAAGTTCAGTTTCCATTCCCCAAACTGTTAAAAAACAAAAATCATTTTGTTGTTCTTTCTTTTTCATTGGATCCTTATAATTGTTTCGTAGCTTAAGCTTAGATTTGTGCCAAGGTTTCAGACGAAAAGGAAATAGGATCTTTATCTGAATACCGTCTATTAACCAGTTTTTCGGAAATTCTTTTTCTGCTAATTGAACACCATTATAAGTGCAGTTAACATGCACTTCTCTTTTCCAATCCTTTACATCCTCCGACCATTCAGGAAATTGAAATAATAGTATACGACCAATATTTTTAACTATTATCAATGAGGGTAATATAATATATTTTCTCAGAATTGATTGGATTACTAATACAAAACCTCTTATTACTTGAGCAACTACAATGCTATCCCAGGTTTCCGCTATTTCTATACGTGCATTCTCCCTTCTTTTTTCTTCTTCTTTTTTTTTATCTTTTGATTTTTTCTCTCTATAGTCTGAAATTTTGAATTCTGGCTTTTTCCATAGCCAATGTTGAAATTTTTTTTTTATCGGCCTCAACATATCAAAAGAAAAATAAACATCTTTGTCGATTCTGTCCAAAAAAGGAAGGGAGTGTACGTTTGCTTGAAAGGTTTTCCAAATAACTGTTTTACGCCTTTGAGCGCGCATTGAGCCTTTGATTATGTCTCGACGAAAATCCGATTGTTGCGAATAACGTATCAAAGCAATGTCGTCC